TATTTGTAATTTTGTATATTTTATCTATAAATTGAAAAATCTTTTTCCAAAACTAAATATGTATGTTTTGCCTTAAGGCTGAATAATTTTGACGAATTATCTACTTTTTTACTGCTCAAGCTTGGGTTTTTAATATAAATAATTTACTTTTATATATTACATTTAATTGAATATATCATTATCAGTTATATTTAATTATTATTAAGTGATTATTTGAATTCATATATTTACCGAGGATTATAGCTACTTATATTTTTAAGGCAAAAGAAGTGATTATATAATAAAATATTTACTGTAATGTAAACAAATATTTTACATCATTAATATATGATATAATCAATACCATTAATTTATTTAATATTATTATAATAGAAAGTTAATTAAATATATACAGTTATATTATATTAACATATATTTAAGTTAATATTATAATTCAATATGATTCCATATTTATTAATATAATATACTATTTGAATTTATACATTTACCGAGGATTATAGCTACTTATGTTTTTAAGGCAAAAGAAATGATTATATAATAAAGTATTTACTATAATGTAAACAAATATTTTACATTATTAATATATGATATAATTAATACCATTTACATATTTAATATTATTATAATAGTACATTAATTAAATATATACAGTTATATTATATTAACATATATTTAAATCAATATTATAATATAATATAATTACATACTTATTAATATAATGGATTTAATTGTATATAATTTAACATAATGTATGATCATACATTGTATTAGATAAAATTACTTATATTATTTAATCTTTCTTTATTTATTAGTGAAAAGAAAGATTAAATAAAAAAGAAAGATAATATAATACATTCACATGCATATAAGCTCCATATTTATCTTTATAATATATAATAAAGAAGTTGTTGTTGTACTCCCATGAAATAATTATTCTAATTTTTATTAATTTTTTCACTGTTAATTTTTGTTTAGATTTCTAAATATTTAAAATGTGCAACATTTTGAGAATTTTATTTTTAGTGTATGTGTCTCTTTCAAATTTGAAAGTTTAAGTTGTTGTACCGACTAGTATTATTCTAATTTTTATTAATTTTTTCACTGTTAATTTTTGTTTAGATTTCTAAATATTTAAAATGTGCAACATTTTGAGAATTTTATTTTTAGTATATGTGTCTCTTTCAAATTTTAAAGTTTAAGTTGTTGTACCGATTAATATTATTCTAATTTTTATTAATTTTTTCACTGTTAATTTTTGTTTAGATTTCTAAATATTTAAAATGTGCAACATTTTGAGAATTTTATTTTTAGTGTATGTGTCTCTTTCAAATTTAAAAGTTTTATTCTTGCTTAGAAATTCATTATTCCTTTATATTATATATAAGTTTTGTTAAACTAAATGTTCTATGTTGTAGTGATTAAATTTAATTATCAAATTATTTTGGAATTAGTAATTGGTTAAGTATTGGTAAATTTCGTGCCAGCAGCCGCGGTTAGACGATTAATACAAATGAGTATTTTTGGTTAATATAGTTTTTAGTATATTTGAGTTTTACTTTAGTTTTGTTAGGTGAAATTTTATTTTTATATATAACTCTTTATTATGAATCTGTGAAACTTAAAAGATAAACTAGGATTAGATACCCTATTATTTTAAGTGTTAATTTTAATTTACCTGGGTAGTATTAGTTATGGTCTTAAAACCCAAAGAATTTGGCGGTATTTCATTCCATTCAGAGGAACCTGTCTCGTAATTGATAGTACACGATTAACTTTACTTGATTTATTTGTTTGTATATCTCCGTTATCGGAAAATCTTTTTGAAGTTATAATTTTCTTATTTTTGAATTAAAGTGTATTTCAGGTCAAGGTGCAGCTTATAATTAAGTGTATGATGGGTTACAATAAATTTTTTTATTATGGATTTGATTATGAAATGTTTAATGAAGGTGGATTTGATAGTAATTTAATTTATTTAATTTAATTGGTATTGGCTCTGAAGTGTGTACACATCGCCCGTCACTCTCATTATTGAATATAATTTAATTTATTTTAAATTAATTTGAGATAAGTCGTAACATAGTAGATGTACTGGAAAGTGTATCTAGAAAGTTTAAATCAAGACAGAACTTTAAAGTAAGGTATTTCATTTACACTGATTTTTTTTCTGTGCAATTCAGGATGTTTTGATTAATTTATTATATTATTTTTACTTATTGTGATTAATTTTATTTAATAAAAGTAATTTTATTATTTTTTGTCTTAGTATTTTTTATGGAATTGATTATTTTAATTATAGTTTATTAGTAATGTAATTGAGTTATTAATTATCCCTTAAATTTAAATAAGTAAATTTTATTTTTTGTACCTTTTGTATCAGGGTTTATCTAAATTTTGGTTTAAATTAATCAGTCTCGATTTAGGTTGATTTACAAATAAATAATAGTTATTATTACATAAATATTATTTATTTATTTGTGGGAGTGATATATTATTCGTTTCCTAAGATATCTAGTTTCTTAAGAAAAAGTTTAATTTTTTGAAAATTAGTGTTTTGAATTTAATATTTAATTTAAAATATTAATTTATTTATTCTTTAAGGGATAAGCTTTAAAGTTAAGTTTCTATAAATTAATTATTATTAAAAGTATAATAATAGGCTTAAGACCAGCTATTTTTAGATTACGTTTTAGTTCATTTTATTTATTTTTGATTTTTTAATAATTTTGGGTTTTCTATTAAGATAATTAATTTAATTTTCTAATTTTTGTGATAATGATTTAATTAGTATATTTATTTTGTTTATAGTTATGAGTTATTAATTTATTATAAGGAATTAGGCAAAATTAATTTCCGCCTGTTTATCAAAAACATGTCTTCTTGATAATATTTTGAAGTCTAACCTGCTCACTGAGTAAATTTAAAGAGCCGCGGTATTTTGACCGTGCAAAGGTAGCATAATCATTAGTTTCTTAATTAGAGGCTTGTATGAATGGTTTGACGAGAAATTAACTGTCTCTTAATAAGTTTTAGAATTTAACTTTTAAGTTAAAAGGCTTAAATTTTTCTTTAGGACGAGAAGACCCTATAGAGCTTAATACTTATAAACTTATATTATTTTAGGTTATCTTTTTATATAGATTTTTAAATATTGGGTTGGGGTGACATGAAGAATAGATAAACTCTTCATTAATAAATCATTGATTGGTGTTCATTTGATCCATAATTTATGATCAAAAGATTAAGTTACCTTAGGGATAAAAGCGTAATCATTTTTAAGAGTTCATATCGACAAAATGGATTGCGACCTCGATGTTGGATTAAGATTAATTTTAGGTGTAGTAGCTTAATAATTAGGTCTGTTCGACCTTTAAATTCTTACATGATCTGAGTTCAGACCGGCGTGAGCCAGGTTGGTTTCTATCCTAAGAATTATAATATTCATATTAGTACGAAAGGACCATATGATTAAAATAATTTTTGTTTGTTGATTAAAATTAATTACTTACTATTTTGACAGATTAATGTATTGAATTTAGAATTCATTTATGTAGATTTTTCTACAAATAGTATTGATAATATATGATTTAGTTATGTTTATTCTGAATTTTTTTCTTTTAATTATTTGTATTTTAGTTAGAGTAGCTTTTTTAACTTTATTAGAACGTAAGGTATTAGGTTATATTCAAATTCGTAAAGGTCCAAATAAAGTTGGATTTTTAGGTATTCCTCAACCTTTTAGTGATGCTGTAAAGTTAATTTGTAAGGAACAACCGGTTCCTTTTATATCTAATTATTTTTTATATTATTTTTCTCCCGTATTTAATTTAATAATTTCCTTGTTTATTTGGTCTATTTTTCCTTATATAACTTATATGTGTTCTTTTCCTTATGGTTTTTTATTTTTTCTTTGTTGTACTAGACTAAGAGTTTATACTTTAATAATTGCTGGTTGATCATCTAATTCAAATTATTCATTATTAGGTTCTTTATGTTCTGTTGCTCAAACTCTTTCTTATAAAGTTAGATTGGCTTTAATTCTGCTTTCTTTAATTTTATTAATTGATAGATTTGATATGTTTAATTTTATAAATTTTCAAATCTATTGTTGATTTATTGTTTTCTGTTTCCCTTTATCTTTATCTTTTTTTGCTTCTTGTTTAGCGGAAACCAATCAGACTCCTTTTGATTTTGCTGAAGGCAAGTCTGAGTTGGTTTCTGTGTTTAATATTGAGTATGGGGCTGGTGGGTTCACTTTAATTTTTTTGGCTGAATATACAAGAATTATTTTTATAAGAATATTATTTTCATTAGTTTTTTTGGGTGGTGATTTTTATTCTTTTATTTTTTTTATTAAACTTTCTTTTGTTTCGTTTTTCTTTATTTGGGTTCGTGGGACTTTACCACGATTTCGTTATGATAAGCTTATGTATTTAGCTTGAAGGAGTTTTTTGCCTTTGTCTTTAAATTTTTTATTCTTTTTTATTGGTTTAAGGATTATATTTTTTTCTTTAATTTAGTTAAATTTTTTTAGAATAGAAAGTTAATAGAGGAATTAAACTTCTAATCTTATGTTTTCAAAACATATGCTTTCTTTAAGCTAATTAACTTAGTTTTTAATTAGTAAATCTCATATTTTTGCAATGTGAATGTTTATTAAAAAATATGAAAAGTAAATGATTGTTAAGATTTGTCCTGTTATAATATAAGGTTCTTCTACTGGTCGTTTTCCAATTCATGTTAATAAACAGATTACAATTACTATAGTTCAAAATATGAATTGATTAATAGGATAAAATTGAATTCCTCGGAATTTAGTTTTATTATAAAATGGTATAATTATAATGATTCTTACTGATAATAGTAATGCGATGACACCTCCTAATTTATTAGGAATAGACCGTAGAATTGCATAGGCGAATAGGAAGTATCATTCTGGTTGAATATGAATTGGAGTTACTAGTGGGTTAGCTGGTACAAAATTGTCTGGATCACCTAATATGTAGGGATTAATAAGACATAATATTACTAAAATTATGATTATAATGATAAATGTAATTGTGTCCTTATATGTAAAGTAGGGATGAAAAGGAATTTTATCAATATTTCTGTTTAGTCCAGCTGGATTATTGGATCCTGTTTGGTGTAAAAAGAATAGATGAATTACTACTATTGCTGTAATGATAAATGGTAAAACAAAATGAAATGTATAAAATCGATTAAGTGTTGCATTATCCACTGCAAATCCTCCTCATACTCATTGGACAATGTCTATTCCAATATAAGGGATGGCTGATAATAAATTTGTAATTACTGTTGCTCCTCAAAATGATATTTGTCCTCATGGTAGTACATAGCCTATAAATGCTGTTGCTATTACTAGAAATAGAATAATTGTTCCGGTTATTCACGTATTCGTAAGCATATAGGATCCATAATAGATTCCTCGCCCTACATGTAGGTAGATGCAAATGAAAAATATTGAGGCTCCATTTGCATGTAATGTTCGAATAATTCATCCATTGTTAACATCTCGGCAAATGTGAATTACTCTTCTAAAAGCTATTTCAATGTTAGGTGTATAATGTATAGTTAAAAATAGACCTGTGATGATTTGAATTATTAAACATAGACCTAACAATGATCCTAGATTTCATCAGAATGAAATGTTTATTGGGGCTGGTAAATCAATTAATGAATTATTAATGATTTTAATTATTGGATGTTTTAATCGTAAAGGTTTATTCATTAGTTTAATTATTTTATTTTACGAATGGGTCCTTGATTAATGTTGGTAATTTTTACTACTGCTAATAATGTAATGAATAGATAAATTATTATTATAATTGTGATAGTAAGTGTGGGATTATTATATAATTTTGTTAAGGATAATGTTATTTCTTGAAAGTTTATTATGTGCTTTATTCTTATTGTTTCTGTATTTTTAATTGTTTCTGTAAATATAATTTTTTCTATATTATATAGGATGATTATTATAATTAAGATTCTAATTGTGGTTAATGTTATATTTATTGATTTAATATTAAATATTTCATTTGATGCAATTCTTGTGATATAAATGAATAGAACTATTATTCCTCCAAGAAATGTTAGAAATAGAATATATGATAATCAGAATCTTTCTATTATTGTTCCAATTAATATTCCAATTATTAAGGTTTGAATAATAATGATTATCATTATTGATATAGGGTGATTTAATTTAATGAAGTTTATATTTATAAGGTTAGATCTTCTTATAATAAATATTTTAATCATTTCAAGGGTTAGTTTATTAAAATATTGATTTTGGGGATCAGTGATAGAAAATTTTCTACCCTTGAAGTTTTAAAAGTGTTTCTTAATTTTGGTTTACAAGACCAATGTTTTATTTAAACTATTAAAACTAATGTTTATATTTTCTGTTTTTACTTCTTTAATAATTTATGTTTCTGGTATTTATGTTTTTTCTTCAAAGCGTAAACACTTATTAATAGTTTTGTTAAGATTAGAGTATATTGTTCTTTCTTTATTTATATTAATTGCTGTTTTTATAGTTGAATTTGATTATGATTATTTCTTTCCTGTTGTTTTTTTGGTTTTTTCTGTTTGTGAAGGTGCTTTGGGTCTTTCTATTCTAGTTTCTATAATTCGTTCTCATGGTAATGATTTTTTTAATTCTTTTTTTTTATGTTTATGTTAAAGTATCTGTTAATGTTGGTTTTTTTGACCCCTATTTGTTTATTAAGGAATTGTTGGTGAATGATTCATTCTTTATTATTTTTATTAGGTTTTATTTTTATATTTTCTGTTTATTCTTATGCTGATTTAAATATAATTAGTTATTTTTTTGGTATTGACTATTTTTCTTTTATATTGATTTTGTTAAGTTTTTGAATTTGTTCTTTAATAATTACTGCAAGAAGATCAATTTATTTATTTTCTTATCATTCTAATTTTTTCGTCTTTTTGGTTTTAATGTTATTGATTATTTTATGTTGTTCTTTTTCTAGTTTAAGTTTATTATCTTTTTATATTTTTTTTGAGTCTAGATTGGTTCCTACTTTATTTTTAATTTTAGGTTGAGGGTATCAGCCTGAGCGTTTACAAGCTGGTATTTATTTAATTTTTTATACATTAGTTGCTAGATTACCTTTATTATTAGTTTTATTTAAGATTAATTTAGTATTTAATACTCTTTATTTTCCTTTGTTATTTAATTGTGGCTCTTTTTATTTTATATTTTATGTTTTTTCTTTGTTTGCCTTTTTAGTTAAGATACCAATATTTTTATTTCATCTTTGATTACCTAGGGCTCATGTTGAAGCTCCAATTTCTGGAAGAATAATTCTTGCTGGAGTATTATTAAAGTTAGGTGGTTATGGTATTTTTCGGGTTATGAAGGTAGTTTCTTGTTTGGGTTTATGCTTTAATTATTTTTGATTATCTTTAAGTTTATTTGGTGGGGTTATTATTAGATTTATTTGTTTTCGTCAGGTTGATTTAAAGTCTTTAATTGCTTATTCTTCTGTAGCTCATATAAGAATAGTAATTGGTGGTTTGATGACTATGAATTGATGGGGTTGTATGGGTTCTTTATCTCTGATGGTTGGTCATGGTTTATGTTCTTCTGGTTTATTTTGTTTGTCAAATATTATTTATGAGCGTTTAGGTAGACGAAGATTATTAATTAATAAAGGAATAATAAATTTAATACCTACAATATCTCTTTGATGATTTCTTTTAAGATCTTCAAATATAGCTGCTCCTCCTTCTTTAAATTTACTTGGTGAATTTAGATTAATAAATAGAATTATTTCATGATCTTTTTATATATTTATGGTATTGATTTTTTTATCTTTTTTTAGTGCTGTTTATACATTATATATGTATTCTTATTCTCAACATGGTTTTTATTACTCTGGTATTTATACTTTTACTTTAGGGTATTTACGTGAGTATCATCTTTTATTTTTGCATTGATTTCCTTTAAATATTTTATGTTTAAGGGGAGAGTATTTTTATTTTTAATGGCTTAAGTATTTTAATATAAAATATTGTTTTGTGGAATCAATGATATGAATTTTTCATCTTAGGTCGTGTATTTATTTTCTATTTGTTCATTAAGTTTTTCTATTTTGTTTTTATTTAGAACTTTAATCTTTTTATTTGGTATTTATTATTTAATGTTTGATTATAGTATTTTTATTGAATGAGAGCTTTTTAGTTTAAATGGTTCTATAGTAGTTATAACTTTTATTTTTGATTGAATATCTTTAATTTTTATATCTTTTGTTATGTATATTTCTTCTTTAGTTATTTATTATAGAAATGATTATATACATAATGAAAAGAGTATAAATCGTTTTATTATAATTGTCTTAATGTTTATTTTTTCGATGGTTCTTTTAATTATTAGACCAAATCTAATTAGTATTTTATTGGGTTGAGATGGTTTAGGTTTAGTTTCTTATTGTTTAGTTATTTATTATCAAAATGTGAAGTCTTATAATGCTGGTATGTTAACTGCTTTATCAAATCGTATTGGTGATGTTTCTATTTTAATTTCAATTGCTTGAATGTTAAATTTTGGTAGTTGAAATTATATTAATTATTATTATTTTATTTTTGATTCTTTTGAAATAAAAATTATTACTGTATTAATTATTATTGCTTCTATAACTAAGAGAGCTCAAATTCCTTTTTCTTCCTGACTTCCTGCTGCTATAGCAGCCCCTACACCTGTTTCTGCTTTAGTTCATTCATCTACACTTGTAACTGCTGGTGTTTATTTATTAATTCGTTTTAGTCCAATATTATTAATTTATAATTGTGGGTGGTTTTTATTAATGATTGGTTGTTTAACAATATTCATAGCTGGCCTTGGAGCTAATTTTGAGTTTGATTTAAAGAAAATTATTGCTTTATCTACTTTAAGTCAACTTGGTTTAATAATAAGAATTTTATCTATAGGTTATTGTAATTTAGCTTTTTTTCATTTATTAACTCATGCTTTATTTAAGGCTTTGTTATTTATATGTGCAGGTTCTATAATTCATAATTTAAGGGATTCCCAAGATATTCGTTTTATGGGTTCAATTGTAGATTTTATACCTTTGACTTCTGTATGTTTTAATGTTTCTAGATTATCTTTATGTGGTATACCTTTTTTGGCAGGATTTTATTCTAAGGATTTAATTCTTGAGATGGTTAGTTTAAGTTGAGTTAATTTTTTGATTTTCTTTTTATATTATTTTTCAACTGGTTTAACAGCCTCTTATTCTTTCCGTTTATTTTATTATTCAATAATTGGTAATAATAATTTTTATTCTAGTTGTTTTTTTGATGATAAAAGTTATTTTATTTCTTTTGGTATAATTGGTTTATTATTTGTTGCTGTTTTTGGTGGTAGATTTTTATCTTGGTTAATTTTTCCTATTCCTTATGTTATTATTTTGCCTTGATATTTAAAATTTATAACTATATTTGTTGTTATTTTGGGTTCTTATTTTGGTTATTTAATTTCTGATTTTGATTATTTTTATGGTTTATTTTCTTTAAATTTTTTATCTTTGGTTATATTTATTGGTTCTATATGATTTATACCTTTTCTTTCAACTAATTATACTAGATATATACCTTTGGTAGCTGGATATAATTTATCAAAATCTTTTGATTATGGTTGAGGTGAATTATTAGGTGGTCAGGGTTTATATTCATTTTTCATGTATGTAATTAATTATATTCAATCTCTATATGATTCTAATTTTAAGGTTTATTTATTAACTTTTATTTTTTGAATATTTATTTTGTTTATGTTTTTTATCATCTATTACCTAAATAGCTTATGTAGAGTATAACATTGAAGATGTTAGGGAAATATTTTTATTTTTAGGTATTTATAAATATTTATGTATTATTTTTACAGTGAAAATGTAGTGTTTTATTTAAACTATATAAATATAAGAAATGTTAACGGAGTTTAACCGCTATTATAAAAAGTTAGCAGCTTTCATATTAACTTTACATTTCCTTAATTGGAACTTATGTTCATTTATATTATTAACAGTAATATGCCTCTATTTTGGCTTCAATTAATAAATAAGGGTGTATTATACCAAAATTTCAGGTCGAAACTGAATGCAATTTTTCGCTTCTTATTTTTAATTAAGGTTAATTGATATTTCAATACTTTTTAGTTGCAAACCAAATGTTATATTTAACTACAACCCTAATTTGCTCATTTAAGAGCTCCTTGATTTCATTCATAATATAATCCTATTAATAGAATTATAATAAATATTATTGTGGAGGTTATTCATATTATAATATTTGATGCTTTAAAGATAATAATGATTGGTAAAATTAAAGCAATTTCTACATCAAAAATTAGAAAGATAACTGCAATTAAGAAGAATTGCAATGAGAATGGTATTCGTGCTGATCTTTTTGGGTCAAATCCACATTCAAATGGGGATCTTTTTTCTCGATCATTAATTGATTTTTTTGATAACATTGTTGCAATTGTTATAACTAGTATTGGTAAAATAAATCTGATGGAGATTCTTATTATTAAGATTATAATTATTTTTCTTGATGAATATCAAGCTTTTTGATTGGAAGTCAAATGTACTATTTATACTAGAAAAATACTTTATCTACCTCATCAATAGATTGATAAATATAGAAATAATCATACTACATCAACAAAGTGTCAGTATCATGCTGCTGCTTCAAACCCAAAGTGATGATTTGGTGAGAATTGATTTATTAAATGTCGACTTAAACATGTTGATAGGAATAATGTACCAATAATTACGTGTAATCCATGGAATCCGGTTGCAACAAAGAATGTTGATCCATAAACAGCATCTGCAATAGTAAATGGTGCTTCTCAGTATTCATATATTTGAAGTATTGTAAAATAAACTCCTAGAATAATTGTAAAAAATAAACCTTGAGTTGTTTGTGAATGATTAGATTCTATAATTCTATGGTGTGCTCATGTTACAGTAACTCCTGATGCAAGAAGGATTGCTGTATTAAGTAGAGGGATTTGTATGGGATTAAATGGTTGAATTCCTATAGGAGGTCATATTATACCTAAATCAATTGTTGGTGATAATCTTCTACTAAAGAATGCTCAGAAGAATGATATAAAAAATAATACTTCTGATCCAATGAATAGGATTATTCCTCATCGTAGCCCTACAGAAACAAGTTTTGTGTGAAGACCTTGAAAAGTTCCTTCTCGAATTACATCTCGTCATCATTGAATTGTTGTTAAAATTGTAATTATTACTCCAATAAAGAGAAGATTAGTATTATATAAATGAAATCATTTAGCTAATCCTGAAACTATAACTATTGCTCCTATTGCTCCTGTTAATGGTCATGGTCTAAAGTCAACTATGTGAAATGGATGGTTTGAATGAGTTGTTAACATAAGTTTAATAAACTTCTCTTGAATATAATGTTCTTAGGATTGAGAATACATATGCTTGAATTATTGCTACTGCGGATTCAAGAATTAATAATAATATTTGTCCAATGATTAAAATATAAATAGTTCTTATTACTAATGCTGGTCCTGTATTTCCTAACAAGGTAAGTAATAAATGTCCAGCAATTATATTTGCGGCTAGACGAACTGCCAGGGTTCCTGGTCGAATAATATTTCTAATTGTTTCAATTAGGACTATGAATGATATAAGTGCATTTGGTGTTCCTTGTGGTACTAAATGTATAAATATATGATTTGTATTATTAATTCAACCAAATAATATGAATCTTATTCATATTGGTAATGCAACTGTAAATGTTAATGTTATATGTCTTGTTCTTGTAAAAATATATGGGAATAATCCTATAAAATTATTAAATATTATTATAATGAAAATTGAAATAAAAATAAATGTTGAACCATGAAATGATTTTGGACCTAATAAGGTTTTAAATTCATTGTGTAAAGTTAAATTTAATTTATTTCATAAAATGTTAATTCGTGATGGTATTAATCAAAAAATTGATGGAATTAATAATAGACCAATAAATGTTCTAGTTCAATTTAATGATAAATTAATAATATTAGTTGATGGATCAAATGTTGAGAATAAATTTGTTATCATTTTCAATTTATGTTCTTTTTTTTAATTATTTTTTTGATTCTTTTAATTATAATTGGTTTATAGGAGAAGAAGCTTATATAGTTAAATAAAATTATTGTAATTGAAAATAAAATGAATAGTGAAAATCATATTATAGGTGATATTTGAGGGATTTGGTTTAAAATATACCTCATCAGAAGTAAACGTTAATTACTATATTTTGGTTTAAGAGACCATTACTTACTTTCAGTCATCTGACGTTTCAAGGTGTACTATTATTAAGTTATTTTAGATTGACATTCTAATGTTATATTTTAACTAACTCCTTACAATATATTAGATAATCATTTAATGAATAAATTTACTGATGTTCTTTCAATGACAATTGGTATAAATCTATGATTTGCCCCACAGATTTCTGAACATTGACCGAAAAATAGTCCCGGACGATTTATTAAGAATGTTCCTTGATTTAATCGCCCAGGTGTTGCATCAATTTTAATTCCTAAAGCTGGTACAGCTCATGAATGGAGTACATCTGATGCTCTGGTTAAAACTCGAATTTCTGTATTTATAGGTAAAATTGTTCGGTTGTCAACTTCAAGTAGTCGAAATTCATTAATTTCTAGATTTTTTTCTGGTGTTATATATGTATCTAATTCTACATTAATAAAGTCTGAATATTCATAACTTCAGTATCATTGTCGGCCAATTGTTTTAATTGTAATTAAAGCATTAGATGAATCATCAAGTAAATATAAAAGTCGTAGTGATGGTATTGCAATGAAAATTAATGTAATAGCTGGTAATGCTGTTCAGATAGTTTCAATTAAATGTCCATGTAGTATATTTCGATTTGTATAATTTATTACTAGTATATATCTAAGTGAATATCCTACAATTATTGTAATTAGTAATAGAACAATTATTGTATGATCATGAAAGAATGATAATTGTTCTATTAATGGGGATGCTCCATCTTGTAATGATAGATTTGATCATGTTGCCATATTAAGTTTCTAATAAAAGGTTAAACCTTTATTTTTAGAGCTTAAATCTAGTGCATTAATCTGCCATATTAGAATTTATTAATTAATGGTAATTCTGAATATCTATGTTCTGCAGGAGGATTATTTTGAAGTCATTCTGTTGATCTTCTTATATTTATTCTAAAGATTACTATTCGATTTCTGGTTATTCTCTCTCATATAATTAAAATAAATATAATGATTCCTACAATTGAAATAGTGGATCCAATACTTGAAATGATATTTCATGATGTATAAGCATCTGGGTAATCTGAATATCGTCGTGGTATTCCTGCTAGTCCAAGAAAGTGTTGAGGGAAAAATGTTAAATTTACTCCAATAAATATGATTGTAAATTGGATTTTCAGTCATTTATTATTTATTGTTAATCCTGTAAATAGAGGGTATCATTGAATAATACCTCCTATAATTGCAAAAACTGCTCCTATTGATAATACATAATGGAAATGTGCTACAACATAGTAGGTATCATGAAGTACAATATCTAATGATGAATTAGCTAAAACTAGTCCTGTTAGACCCCCAATTGTAAATAGAAAAATAAATCCTAGAGCTCAAAGTAAAGGAGGATTAAATTTGAATTTTGTTCCATATAGTGTTGCTATTCATCTAAAAACCTTAATTCCTGTTGGTACTGCAATGATTATTGTTGCAGATGTAAAGTATGCTCGTGTATCAACGTCTATACCTACTGTAAATATATGATGTGCCCATACAATAAATCCTATTAATCCAATTGATAATATTGCATAAATTATACCTAAGGTTCCGAATGATTCAATTTTCCCACTTTCTTGGCATACAATGTGTGAAATAATTCCAAATCCCGGTAGGATTAAAATGTAAACTTCTGGATGTCCAAAGAATCAAAATAGGTGTTGATAAAGAATTGGATCTCCTCCCCCAGCAGGGTCAAAGAATGAGGTATTTAAGTTTCGGTCTGTTAATAATATTGTGATTGCTCCAGCTAAAACTGGTAGTGATAATAGTAATAGTAAAGCTGTAATTGCTACTGATCATACAAATAACGGTGTTTGATCTATAGTTATTCTATTTGAACGTATATTGATTGCTGTTGTAATAAAATTTACTGCTCCTAAAATTGATGAAATACCAGCTAGATGAAGAGAGAAAATAGCTAAATCTACGGATGGACCTCCATGAGCAATAGCTCTTGCTAATGGAGGGTAAACTGTTCATCCTGTACCTACCCCTCTATCAACCATTGAAGATGAAATTAGAAGGATTAAAGAAGGAGGTAATAGTCAAAATCTTATGTTGTTTATTCGAGGGAATGCTATATCTGGTGCTCCAATTATTAATGGTACAAGTCAGTTTCCAAATCCTCCAATTATAATTGGTATAACTATAAAGAAAATTATAATAAATGCGTGAGCTGTAATAATAACATTATAAATTTGATCATCTCCAATTATTGAACCTGGTTGACCTAGTTCTGATCGAATAATTATTCTTATAGATGTTCCTGCTATTCCTGCTCATGCTCCAAATATAAAATACAAGGTTCCAATATCCTTATGATTTGTTGAGAAAAGCCATTTTTGCGGTAGGATGGCTGAATTGAAAGGTAATAGACTGTAAATCTATTTATGGGAATTTTTCTCTCCTATCATAATTTATGGCCTTGTATTCAATCATGATTTTAGACTGCAATTCTAGGGGTGTAAATGTTATTTACTAAGGCCTAAAAGGTAACTTTTAATTCTAACTTTGAAGGTTATTAGTTTTGTTAACTTAAGTCCTTAGTAAAATAACATGAAGTTTGATGTACAAATTAATCCTAGAATTGAAATTGTTGTTAATATAGGTAAAATTATTTTTGATTTATTATTTTTAGTTTCTGTTGTTCATGAGGTTTCTGTATGAGATATAATGATTGCTGAAAATCTAATTCGTATGTAGTAGTATAATGTAATGGTTGTAAATATCAGTATAAGGAATATTATTGTTGTTATGTTGTTGTCAATAAGTGTTAAAATAACAATTCATTTAGGTAAAAATCCCAATATAGGTGGTAGACCACCCAAGGATAGAAGTGACAATATGATTATAAATTTAATTTCTGTTTTTAGATTTCCTGATAAATAAATTTGATTTAGAAAGAATAATTTTATACTTCTAAATGTAATGACCACTACTGTGTTTAATAGTAGGTAGATGAAAAAATAGCTTTCTCACATGTTTTCTCTAATAACTATTGATCTAATTATCCATCCTAGATGTCTAATTGAAGAATATGCTATAATTTGGCGTAATGATGTTTGATTTAATCCACCTATTGCCCCAATAATAATTCTTAACATGACTACTGTAAAAGTAAAGTTGCTAATTAGAATACAATAGGATAGAACTATTATTGGAGCAATTTTTTGTCATGTTAATAAAATCAAACAATTTATTCATCTTGATGATCCTATTACTTCTGGTAATCAGAAGTGGAATGGAGCAGCACCTATTTTAATCATCATTCTAGATGAAATTATTATTGATGAGACATTTTCTTTTTCTCATCATATTACATATTTTATTTGAATCAGCAAAATTGAAATTAATAGCATCGTTGATGCTATAGCTTGAATAATGAAATATTTAATTGCTGATTCATTGATTATTATATTTTTTCTATTTGTTAATATTGGAATGATGGAAAGTAAGTTGATCTCTAGTCCTATTCAAACTCCTATTCAGGAATTCGAAGAAATGGACAGGATCGTTCCTATCATCAATGATGATAGGAAAAGAAGTTTTATAAAGTTGTTGTACATTAAAAAGGGGAGAATTAATATCTCCATGAATAGGGTATGAACCTATTAGCTTAAATTTAGCTTACCTTTTTATATAGAGGTGTAAGATGCACGTTAGTTTTTGATACTAAGGGTGATAGTTTGATTCTATCTTGTATAATGAGAGTAATTATTTTTTACTTTATTTACCCTATCAAGGTAATCCTTTAGTCAGGCATCTCATT